ATTATGGTATTTACTTGGGATTGTAGTTCAATTGGTCAGAGCACCGCCCTGTCAAGGCGGAAGCTGCGGGTTCGAGCCCCGTCAGTCCCGACGAATCCAAATCCAATAAAAAACTATATCAATTCATCTCTCTATTTTTTGTGAAAAGAAGTCCAAATAACATAATTTCATTCCCAACAGCGATCCCTCTTCTTTTTTTCTTTTTCGTTTCACATTTATCATCAACCAAAGGGGGGAATTTCCATTTCTTCGACTAGTACCGATTCTATTGATGGGAGAGAGGCATATGTGGATTAGTACAATTATTATATTATTAGCATCAGATTCAGGATTCCACGGGATACCGTACTGTACTGGGTCTGGCTTTTTCAATTACTCCCGATCTGTGAAATATGAAATAGAGTAGAGTATTGTATGTTTCCCGGGAGTACATACATAAATGGAATTTGTACAATATAAAATAAATTGAACATAGTTACTGTGTATAGAATAGTATAGAATACTTTTTTTTTAAGATTAAAATAAAAGGATATCCTTTTCGGGACCTATTTTGTGTAACCTCAATTTCAAATTTTACTAATTTGAAATAATCTATCTCATTCAAATTTCGCATTGAACTTTTGATATATGCGTCCCATTACTAATCCAATGAAAGAGGATATTCAAAAAATAAAGATCAAAGAAGGATCACTTTTTTATTAGCGAGGTAATGAATTTTTTTTTTTATTTTATAAGGGTTTTTCCTTGAAAGAACAAACTTTTAAAATTTATATATAAATATATAAAAAAATAGTTAATTTGATGGAATATTCGATTTTTTTATACCGGAATTTGTACTCGTCTTTATCATACTTCTTTTGTTTTCCAAGAAGATTGGATCATTAAAAAAAGGAGTTTATAACTTAGCTCCTTCCTTTTTTTTCATTGAGCTTCTATTGTTTGTTGGGGTTTGTTTAGAACCAATGGTAAGTGGAAAGGCGGTTAGATGATACTTCATCAGATGATTGTACAAAGAGGGCGGTAGGTTATAGAAAAGAAAGAATGGAAAAGAATGATAAATAAATAAAGGAATTATTGATTGTATCGGGAATCAAATTTTGAGTTCAGTATGGATAAAAGATCATCCTATGTTATACTATTCAATTCTTGACGATGAATCGATTTGATAGCTCCGATATTGTTATTCATGATATTGATCCGATTCGATATCATCGAGATGTAATGCATCCCATTGAATTTACAGGCGAAAGATTTATTATCTCTATGGGATTAACTCCCGAGTTATTGCGAATTAAAGAAAAATTAAACAATGAGATTATGGAAGTAAATATTCTCGCATTTATTGCTACTGCACTGTTTATTCTAGTTCCTACTGCTTTTTTACTTATAATATACGTAAAAACAGTCAGCCAAGGTGATTAATTTGAATTAAACTTGATTTTTTATTTCTTATCAATAATTGCAGAGAAGAAAAGGATAAAAATTTCGCGTCTTAAATGAAATGGGCAGACTAGAATCAGTCGTATTCTATGAGATACGATAGTATGGTAGAAAGATTCAGATATTTCTTTCTACCATACTATCTAGTATTGTTATTGTAGTGTATAAAGTTGTATTGTAATGCGGGTTAATTTAATATAGATTAATATAGATCAATCTACAATAGTATCATCATATTCCTTTTCTATATAATATACATTATCACTATATATAATATATATAGTGATAATGTATATTATATAGTATCCCAATTCTATTTCTTTGCTTTATCTATTTGTATTTAATTTGTGTTGATTTCAATTAAATTAATTTGAAATAATCGAAAGCGACTTTTACGATTAGAATTCCTAGATTTCTGATTATTTTCAATATGAATCCCGATCGAAAGAATCAATGACTTCTTCGGATTTCGAAAAGGATTAGTAAAACCCGTCGACTTTTAACGTTTGAACCATGATATGAAATGGGTTCAATAAAACAAGCAAAACAAAAATAAAATTTCTAAAATAGTAAAACTAAAACAAGCGGCGCAATATGTGACTCGCCCAAGACAATATTTTAGGATGTGCAGTATCTCATTGGACAACTACTATGTTGTTTCCCAATGTGTATCCACGTAATGGAATAACCGAATTGTTTTCTCTTTGATCTTTGAACAGTAAAGAGGTAAACAAAATAAAAAAAAGTTCCGTTCTTCCTCATGGTCCATATCTAACTTTGGTAAGAGTCAGTTCATCGAAATAGAAAATTTATGAAGAATTCAGTTGGAATAAATTTCCTACCATTTGTATTCCTTTTACTTTTTTTACTTTCAAAATACGAACACGGAAATAATTGAAATATTTCTTTGATTGAAAGAGTATTCTTCATATATATTTATTATTCATAGAATACATTACTCAACTAAAATCCAAGAGAATTTCGAAATGAAGATATTTTTCATTTCTATTTCAATTTAAAAATAAAATTTTAAATTGAAATAGTGAAATTTTAAATAAAA